GATTGCAGGTAATGACAGAATTTTCGATTTTGTGAGGATCAATCAAAGAGGGTTTTCCTTATAAAAGGATTCTATAAAAGCAATGATAAATAGATACGAATAGAGCAAGAAAAGAAGGAAATAAAAAAACATAGTATAGAAAAGATATCCAAAATTATATAGAAATCACTATCCTACCCTTAGTTTTTATTTCCTTAATTTAATTTCGTTTGATTAGGGCAAAGTTCCTTAAAAACCTCTGCCTTTTTTAAAATATCCTGAACAGTTCCTGTAGGCTGAGCGCCTTTTTCAAGGAAATAGAGAATAGCGGGAACGTTTAAATAAGTTTGATTCTTGATCGGATCATAAAAACCCACTTTCCGAAGATCTCTTCCTTCTCTTCGGGATCGAACATCAATTGCAACGATTCGATAGACGGCTCATCGGGATAGATGTAGATGAAAAAGAACCCCCCCCCCTAGAACCGTATAGGAAGTTTTCTCCTCGTACGGCTCGAGAAAAAATGATTCGAAGTTTTGTCTATGGATAAAATTCTAATAAATAGAAAAGGAATCCGTAAAATAAATTAGCCTATAATTTAACTCATCTTTATTTAGCTTACTTCCTGAAAAAGAAAAAATCATTTGTACTCATAACTCAAGTTGAATAATTCTCAAATATCTTAAATATTTTTCTTTAAGATCTTTTTTTATTGAGTGGTCTTTAACCCCCCTTTTGTCTCGTTTAAAATCTATTTGGATTCTTTATTCGGATCCGTGAGACAATTGAAGTGGTGTTTCCTTGTTCTGGGATCCTTTATCTTTGTTTTAAATCATTGGGTTTAGACATTACTTCGGTGCTTCTTAATCCTTTCAAAATGGTAGCAACATACCCCTTTTGTGATTTCTTTCTATCAAAGAATCATACCGACGGTTGATTCGCGCGCGATACACTGTGGATCGAAAAAGTTTTAGCCGTTCCAACAAATTTTTTTGAATTGAAAATTTGCTCGAATCGGATCCTTTCGATTTCTATATCGAAGATATACTTACGAAGTTGTTCCAATTTATTGATTGGCATTAACCCTAGATCGTTGCCCCTGAGAAATTAATCAATACTTTCTACTCGAGCTCCATCATGAACTATTTACATTACAACCCAATAAAAAAAGAAGGGTTCTAGTAGAATAGAACAAACGACGTCGAGCCAAGAGCACCTTCATTCCTATATAAAATGGTGGATGTAAGAATAAGAATCCACACCGGATCGTGTCCTTCAAGTCGCACGTTGCTTTCTACCACATCGTTTTAAACGAAGTTTTACCATAACATTCCTCTAATTTGGAACCAGTATGGAATTGATTCAATTATGGAATCATGAATAGTCATTGGTTCAGTCGGTACAGAGACATAGTAATTTATATTTTTTCTTATCTACATAGATAAGAAATATTTTTCTGAAGAAATCTTAGCAAGACCCCGGCTTTTTTTGTATGAATGGAACATTTTTCTATAAATCTATATCTAAAAAAAAATATCTAACAGAAATATCCGGAAAAGAAATATAAATATAGAAATAACATAACTAACAGAAATAACACGAATAAATAAATTCTATTTGACTATGCCTCTTCAAGTGACTCAATAAGATAGACTGACCCATTTCCAACTTCCCAAAGATTCAACCCATAAGGAATCGTTACAAATCTTGATAATTGAAAAAGTTTCCTACTTCTACATCATTATTTGAGTCAAGTTTTACAGTAAAGACTATATTTGATTATCATAAGAAAGATAAATCTCTGTTTCTTTTCGAATCGAATTGTCAATGATTTAAAGCAAATAAGCTAAATAGATCGAACAATCAAAATAAATATCATTGTTAAATATTTAAATTTTAATATTTTAGGGATGCAAATTATTTTTCACAAAAATAGAAAGACTATTGTCACTGAAATAGGATAACAATACATACCTATAGGCTAAGCACTTCCTCGTTTTATATGTATTTTCATATTTTGTTTAACCTGAGGTTAAGTAATCTTTCTGCAACTGTGATCTATGTCCCTATCTGGATCACAAAAGGATTCAGTTACATTTGCATGTCGTTTGAACTCGATTTAGTTCAGTTTGTGAAAAACTGAGATATGATTCCGAAAAGAATCATTCAAAATCAGAAAAGAAAGAAGAATCATATTCTATCCAATATTAGACCTTGAAACAGAACCTTGTTGAACAAAAAAGCTGTATTCGGATACAATGGATATGCTCTGGGACGGAAGGATTCGAACCTCCGAATAGCGGGACCAAAACCCGTTGCCTTTCCACTTGGCTACGCCCCATTTATATTTTTATTGGACACTAATACTAATAAAGAATAATATTGGTATTAAGTGTTCGTCAATTCCAGTCCAACTATCTATAGAAAATCTTTATTCTTTATAGAATATATTATAGATTCGTGCTAGGATTTTGACATGTGTATATCTAGAATTCAACTGAATTTATTGATCATTACATATAATTCAATTAAGATATTGTATGAAAGTATCATTTCTTCTATTCTCCTTTGAGAATTGGAGGATTTTTGATTGGGCGGAAAAAGAAGGATTTTTTTGTCTACCTTACTTTCTTCATTTTTCCTTATATCAATAACTCAATCAAAATGCAATTATCTCGACGAACAAAATGTCTGTTATGCTTAATATCTTTAGTTTGATCTGTCTTAATTCTGCCCTTTATCCGAGTAGTCTTTTCTTCGCCAAATTGCCCGAAGCCTATGCTTTTTTGAATCCAATCGTAGATGTTATGCCAGTCATACCCCTGTTCTTTTTTCTTTTAGCCTTTGTTTGGCAAGCTGCTGTAAGTTTTCGATAAGATCTTTAATACTATCCTAGAAAATTCATGATTTATTCGAGAAAAATTATAACATAAGATCAAATAAGTCTGATAGTATGAACCTTCGATTCAAACATTTAAATTCTTGGATATCCGCGAGAAATCCGGCTCGCCCCATTTCCCGATTCTAATCCTTTTTCCGACGAAAGACCTTATTAGGTTAGGGTCCCTTACAATATCTAATTGTGGGTATAAAAGTGATTTGTGGTAATCAAAGACTCTTATTACAAATTTCAACTTCATTTGAATTTCTGAACATTCTTTTCTATTTCTAGAATTCATTTCTTGGTGTCAAAATAGGATATGTGATATAAAAATGGAGGATCTATTATCTTTTCTCGTTTTCCTTTTTCAAAAAACGATCTTGGAGGTTGTGTAATGCTTACTCTCAAACTTTTCGTTTACACAGTAGTAATATTCTTTGTTTCTCTCTTCATCTTTGGATTCCTATCCAATGATCCAGGACGTAATCCTGGACGTGAAGAATAAAATAAAAATTTCGTTTTTCTTGCTTGATTTTCCAATTTTCTTAAGATTTGATTTTCTCTATTCCACACGTTTAACTAGGAAAAAAATAAAAAGGGGTTTGCGAAATTTGAAAGAAAAAAATAGAAAGTCATCAACGGAAACGGAAAGAGAGGGATTCGAACCCTCGGTACGAATAACTCGTACAACGGATTAGCAATCCGCCGCTTTCGTCCACTCAGCCATCTCTCCCAATTGAAAAAGATAATTACACATTACACATCAAGTAAGGATTAAAGAAAGTATTTCTTTGACATTCTTTATCGTTATTATATAATTAGCAATTCCATTTAGATGCTCGAAAGATCAAAATAGAAAGATAAATAAAGAAGACCTTCTTGCTTTTATTTTGTTCGAAGTGCCTTTTGGGCCTGGCCCGGTCAATACCCAGCCGGGCCTTTTTTTGTTCCAACAAATTCCCTTTATTTATAGGCAACATACTATAAATAAGATACCCAATTTGGTATCTGTGTAACAATTTCCGTTCTGGGGTTTACATATACTTATAATTTTTGTTATAATGATAATGGAAATTGAGAAGGATTTTTGATTCAAAAGAATCAATACTGATTAAGTATGTATCAATTTGTATTTTCTTATGTCATTAGGCAAACCAAATTTTAGATTCAAACCCAAGAATCATTCAGAAATTCTCAGTCAACGAATAGTTAATGGTTCCCATTTATCATAAATTTTGGCTTTTTTGAATGAAAATATACATTTTATTTTTCAATAGAAAAGTGAGGGGAAGTTTTTCGGCATTGTGTGTTTTGAGATACTATACAATCAATCGAAGGGGTCGATCAAATACAATTAAAAGGGGAAAAAGGGTTTCTTTTCGAATTTTTCTAAATTTAGAAAAAGGATTAAAAAAAGGATGCAAGATGCAAGTACAATAAACTAAAGTTTAGTAATCCAACCCAAAAAGGGCAAATTTTCTCCTATTGTGTATCGTTTTGGCGGCATGGCCGAGTGGTAAGGCGGGGGACTGCAAATCCTTTTTCCCCAGTTCAAATCCGGGTGCCGCCTCATCAACAAACGAATCGAAATCTCTTATTCTGTTCTGCTGATATAACTCACCCAAATTTTTCACAGCAGAACAGAATAAGGGGACTGTTGATACTTGGTTGATTCTAAACATCTGTTCTGGGTATTTTGTAAAAGATTGGAAATCTTTGAATATAAAATTGAAAGCTTATAATGGTCGAAGCAAGACTTCCCGATTCCCTTCTACTGCTAATGTAATGTCTACTGATTGGGTCTTGAATTCCATTGGATAGCCGGCGTATAATTCAACTACTAGTTGTGGAAAATCCTTTCTATACTGTAATCTACATATATAGACTCGCGAGAATCTCTGAGTGTTCAGGCATTCAATCACTATTAGATTGAGATTGGATGGATAATTTACTTTTTTATAGAAAAAGTATAGAAAAAGCGCAAAAAAAATAATTTTTTCCCCTCCTCAAGAGTATAATATACTATCTCCCAACTGCTTCAGAGAGACAGTCGGGAAAGGGTACGGATTAGATCAAATAGGAAATAAAAATATGTAATAGATAGCAATTTCTCTATTTTTACTTATGAGGGGAAAAAAGGAATGGGCCCTCTTATTTTATTACTATATGTTCCATTAGTAACATTCCTTTGTGGTGTCATTGTATATTTTACTTGTGTTTAGTATTTCCCGATTAGAAATCATATAATAATTTTTTAGAAATGGATTTATTTGATTGGTTCATCAATAGTGTTCGGCCAGAATCCCTTTTTGACTCTGGACCATTGATTCTACTATTATTAGTGAGCAATAATGGAATAATTCTATCATAGAGATAAGGGACATAATTCACATGGATATAGTAAGTCTCGCTTGGGCTGCTTTAATGGTAGTGTTTACATTTTCCCTTTCACTCGTAGTATGGGGAAGAAGTGGACTTTAGAAGCACTCCTAATTTAGTTGAGGAATTAAACGGTATCAATTGTTTTATAGATCGCTCTGCAACACATTTTTTTATTTGAATTGAAATTGAAATAATTTTCAAATAAAAATATCTTAATTTATAAATTCCATTGGATTCTAGTGGAGAAATGTATTCTATAACAGTAAAACGATTATTTCAGATTGATCGGAATAAATAGATGTATCAAAGAAATAGAATTGGGTCCTACGTCAATTCCATATATGGATTAATAACTACATATATTGAAGATAGAAGCTAATATAGTATACCAACTTTATTAGAAAGTCAAGTACAACTACAATAACACTAATAGAGAGTATGGTAAGAAAGAAATTTCTTTCTTACCATACTCTCGGATCTCATAGAATACCGCCGATTATAGCCCGTTGATTTCATTTAAGACGCAAAAATAGAATCCTTTTCATTTGATTTCTTCAATTATTGATAAGAACTGAAGTTTCATTTAAAGTAATTAATCATTTTGACTGACTGTTTTTACGTAAATGATAAGTAGAAAAGCAGTAGGAACTAAAATGAACAGTGCAGTAGCAATAAATGCAAGAATATTTACTTCCATAATCTCATCGTTTTTTTTATTTCACAATAACTCGGGATTTAATCCCATAGAGATGATAAATCTTTCACCTGTCAATTCAATGAATGCATTACCTATCGATGATCTTGAATCGGATCAATATCATGAATAACAATATCTGAGCTATTAAATTAATTCGTCGTCGAGAATTGAATAGTATAACATACGAAGATCCTTTATCCATACCGAATCCAAGATTGTATTCCCGGCCCAATCCAAAATTCCTTTATTTATCCTTCTTTTCTGTTCTTTCTTTTCTATAACCTACCTTAGGTCTTCCTTGTAGAACCATCAAATGAAGTATCATCTAACCACTCGTCCGTTTCCATTAACTACAAAACCCCAACAAACAATACAAGCAAAGTGGAAAAAGAGAGGAATTAGGTTCTAAACGCCGTTTTTTTAATGATCCAATTTTCTTTGGAAGACAAAGAAGTATGATAAAGATGAGTCGCGGGAGCAAAGATGGAATATTCTATAAACTTCACTATTTTAGTTATTTTAATTTTAGTTTAGGGTTTGTTCTTTCTTCCACAGAATCCTGAAAAAAAGGGGGGAAAGCCCTTCGGAATTAAATTATGCTCTCTGTCCCTTCTTTCACAGAAAATGGAGAGGCGAATTGATGTACTTATTGGATCCGTCGGGACTGACGGGGCTCGAACCCGCAACGTCCGCCTTGACAGGGCGGTGCTCTTGCCTATTGAACTACAATCCCAGGGAAATCAGAAGGGATCTAGCAGAAAATTTGGATTCTTTTTTATTCTCTCGTATCAGGTATTTCTTAAGAACAAGAGGGTTCTACCATCAGATGGTAGATTGGCGAATTGCTGGGCCGAGCTGGATTTGAACCAGCGTAGACATATTGTCAACGAATTTACAGTCCGTCCCCATTAACCACTCGGGCATCGACCCAGCACCTGATTCATTTTAGACGTTCTGAACTTCCTTTCGTCCCAAGGCGGATTTGACAAATTCATTTGAAATGTATTCCTCCTATTGGTCTAAAATGAATCACCCCCGTTCTACATTTCAATTTATTGAAAATATCATTCCTATGCTCATGATTCACCCCCAGAGGGAATTGAACCCTCGTTGTCTCAGTGAAAGAGAGAAGTCGTAACCTCTGGACCACAGGGGCCGGGGGTGATCATGAGTCAGATTATGAGTAATTTTATATTTTTTATATTACCGTAGTGAGCAAAAAAAAACAAGTAAAACAAGTAAAAATGACAAGTAAAAATGAATAAAACTGGACCAAAAAATAGTCCCCATAGGGGCTAAGGAAAACACAAAAAAAATAGGGAAACAGAAACAATCTGATAGGCTCACGAGGGCGGCCCCTTTAGGAGATGATATAGGATCAAACCGAAAAACAAGAATAATCCTCTTTCATTAATACATTAATGATAAAGTCAAGTTATTTTTGGTCCGCCGGATTTTATTTTGGCCAAAATCAGACCGACTTTTTTAAGTATTTTAAGGCCATTTTAGTAACATGAGACAACCATTTTAAGGCCATTTTAGGGCCATGAGACAAAAAGTC